TTGGTCCGAAATCAAATTCAAATAAAGAAATAAAAGAAAATGAAAATATTCAATATTTTGATATCTTTTGAAAAAGTCAAGGCTTTCTTTTTTTTTAGTGTCCGTCTATAATGACTGATAAATCAAGAACTTTCAATTGGAACTAAACGAATTCTTTAAATTTGTTTTTCTTACCGTCGTATCCGGATTGAGACTTAGGTAAATGTTTTATTCATATATGTAGTAAAAGAACATATCTAATTTAGCTCTTTCATGCCTATTCTAACTAGTTATTTTGGTTTTTTACTGGCTGCTTCAACTATAACCCCAGCTCTATTTATTGGTTTGAACAAGATACGACTTATTTGAAATGAATGAAATTCAATAAACAATTTACAAAAAGAAAAATCAAAGCCTCTCATAATATTTCATTTCAGGTATTCTATGGTTCCTTCCCGCGTCATTTGCCAATTTCTGTTCATTGAGATTCACGGATAATTCAGATTAATATTTAGGGATAGATCTTACCTCTCTTTTTATTCCCTAAAACAAATCGAAATGATTGAAGTTTTTCTATTTGGAATCGTCTTAGGTCTAATTCCTATTACTTTAATAGGATTATTTGTAACTGCATATTTACAATACAGGCGCGGTGATCAGTTGGACCTTTGATTGAGTAACATCTCTTTTTTTGATTGACCTCCTCCTTGTAGGAGGTCAAATTTCAGTTGCAATTCTACTTTGTTTTGTTAAATTATTTCATTGTAATTCGACATAAAATAAACGGAATCACGCTCTGTAGGATTTGAACCTACGACATCGGGTTTTGGAGACCCGCGTTCTACCGAACTGAACTAAGAGCGCTTTCTTATATCATATCCTATAACAGTAGATACGATTGTAAAGAAAAGGATTTTTTTACCCCGGAGGATTCTTGTGTACGTATAGTATGTAAAAAGGAAAGATTATGTCCAAAAATTCCCGATCTTACTCAATGAATCCCTCGTAACTGTCCATAGGAGAAAGAATAGGTAGGGATGACAGGATTTGAACCCGTGACATTTTGTACCCAAAACAAACGCGCTACCAAACTGCGCTACATCCCTTTTAAAAATTGTTGTACAGTGTCATTGTATAAAATCCATGTCTTGTTTTCCACACATCCTTCTTTTTTGCTCTTATAGGTAGAGAATGTTCTTGTCATCTTTTTTAGGGGGCGGCCAAATTGAATCTGCTGGGTCGTTGTACATATGCATTTTAGTTAGTAATTCCTAATTCTAATTTCATTTCAAGAAAAAACAAATGATCTTGAACTAAAAGATCGGGTTATCTATGATCTATGTATTAGAATATCGAACTATAACTATCTATGTATTACAATATACAATACAAATACATAATTCAAATAAATAAGAAAAAAAAAATAAAAGAAGAAGGAGGATTTTAAATGCGAGATATCAAAACATATCTCTCAACGGCACCTGTGCTAACCACTCTATGGTTTGGGTCTTTAGCAGGTCTATTGATAGAAATTAATCGTTTATTTCCGGATGCCTTGTCATTCCCTTTTTTTTAATCCTGTTTTAATCCTGATTGAATTCTTGTATTGATCTGTGAATAAATGAAGAATATTTGAGATACAATTCTACGTAACATGTCTCCAATTTTGCTCCCTTTTTCTTTCCTATCCTAAAAAAGAAAAGAAAGAGAAAGAGTGTATCGAACTTCAGTCAAAATACAGTGAATCTACGATAGAATTTGGGGTAAAAGAAATGGAAATGTGGATCCAGTCGTTTAGGGGCGGTTACACAAAATTCTAATAGAGAAAGAAGAAAAGACTGAGATTAGGATAGGAATAATTCATAGTTAGAAAAAATTGTATTAATTAATTATTACGATATTCTTAATATTCTTCTATTAATGAATATGACTTTCTTTCTTTATAGTTATAGTAATTAATAGTGATTATCTTTTCTATTTATAGTACTTCGAAGTCATTCGAATTCTAAGAATTCGAAAAAGAAAAGATTTACGAATTCTATTTCTAGTTAGTAACATTTATTAATATATATATAGAATATAGATTCTTTTTTTATTTTCTTTTTCTTTGGTTTGGGTAAAAAAGAAAATGAAGAGAGTTCTAAAGTGAAGTCGATCCAAAATGAAAAGGGGGTTCATGGCCAAGGGTAAAGATATCAGAATTATAGTGATTTTGGAATGTACCTGTTGTGTTCGAAAGGGTGTCAATAAAGAATCGCCGGGCATTTCTAGATATATTACTCAAAAGAATCGACACAATACACCCAATCGATTAGAATTTCGAAAATTTTGTCGCTATTGTCAAAAGTATACGATTCATGGGGAAATAAAGAAATAGATGGAACGGAATGCGTGTGTGATTTTTACAAGTAGCGGGAAGAGTAAGAACTTTACATCTTAACATTAACATATATAATACAAACCAAATCCTATTTTGGTCGAATCTTAAATGAATAAGAAAAAAAATAGAATTCTATTTTCTAGATCCTTTTATATATAAGGAATAAACAAACAAGGAATAAGCAAACCATGGATAAATCCAAACAACCTTTTCGTAAATCCAAGCGATCTTTTCGTAGGCGTTTACCCCCAATTGGATCGGGGGATCGAATCGATTATAGAAACATGAGTTTAATTAGTCGATTTCTTAGTGAACAAGGAAAAATATTATCTAGACGGACGAATAGGTTGACCTTGAAACAACAACGATTAATTACTATTGCTATAAAACAAGCTCGTATTTTATCTTCGTTACCTTTTCGTAATAATGAGAAACAGTTGGAAAGAGTGGAGTCGATCCCTAGAACTACTGGTCCTAGAACCAAAAATAAATAGAGATACTCCTCAAAACTCCAATAGGAAATCAAGCTCATATGAATGTTTTGCTCGAAAAAAAAATAGAATCCAGATTTGATTCTTGTATTCTAAAAAAGGAAAAATGGGAAAGAAATCTTTTTTTCTTGAAAGATGTTCGTTTACTCCTACTACTCAAATCTTAATTTCTTTTTCTTCTATCTTCCCGGAGTCCATTCTCCGGGAAATCCTGTTTCAATCATTCTTGTTTCCTGTATAATAGATTCTATTAAGATTCTTTTATTCCTTTATTTTCTTTGATTTTTATTTGAAATGATATCAAAACAATTCTTATTTGATAGGGCTATTTGCGCAAGTATTTTACGATTCAGAAGCAATTGTCTCTTGTACAGATTGTGGATGAATAGGCTATAACTATAGAATATTCTATCCTCACGAGTTACCGCATTTATCCGAGTGATCCACAAACGACGAAAATCTCTCTTTTTCCTGCTCCTATCTCGATGAGAGGAAACCAAAGCTCTCATTCTTTGTTGAGTAGTCGTTCGAGTAAGTCTTGAATGAGCCCCTATAAAGGTTGATGCAAATAAACGAATCTTTTTTCGACGTCTTCGAGCTGTATATCCTCGTTTAACTCTGGTCATTGAATCAAATGAAACTTTCTTGAATAACTAATTGATTTCTCTTCTTTCAGTCATCCTTTTCCTCCGGTCGATTAATAACAAAACGGATTCTTCCGATATATAAAATATAAATTCCAATGGCTTTTGCGACTATGACCTTCCCGACCACGATTTTTTCTTTCTTCAAAGTATCTCGCCTGGAAATAATAAATTCGGCTGCTACTAAATAAAAAAGAATAGTGGGTTCCCTCGTTTCTATGGCAACTTCTGAAACGGTGAGGTCCTCTCTATACACCGGAGCCTCTTCTTTCATTTCATCGAATTTTATTGTGAACTTGTATAGTTCACACTCTTTGGCTCTACCCATCCATTTTTCAATTCTAATTAGAAAGTAATAGTCCTTTTCACAAAAAAGCTATCCATACAGTGACGGCATTTAATTCTGAAAGTTGGCTATGTAGCTGACCCTGTTAGTCCGTTTTTTCAAGAATAGGAATAGGAGCATAACCTTTTTCCTCCGCTTAATGGATAACTATTTGTTACCAATGGAGAATTCCTTCTCATCTCAAATGGAGTGATTGGATTTGCACCAATAGAAACCATAAATTCATAACATAATTAGGTAGATCATAGATCTTCATTTTTCTATATTTATAGAATAGTCAATTAGATAGCCGTCTTCCACTCTATCTATCCTAATTCATCGGTAGTGGTCGTTGATACTGGAAAAGATTTTTGCATTTCTTCAAACTCATGATCTGAACTGAACGAGTCGCACATACACCCTAGTACATGTTCCTCGACGCTGAGGACATCCTCGAAGAGCGGGAGATTTCGTGACATTTCTTATTGGCTGTCTTGCGTTTCTAATAAGTTGTTTAATGGTTGGCATGGCATGTCTATAGAATCTCATTCTAGATAGAATAGAGCGGGTTGGCTTAGATCGATCTTAACCTGATGGTTGATGATTATGAATGATTTCTATTCACACGGAAATTTCCAATTTTGAAACGGAATTCGTATATTTATACGGAATCCCCAGTATTTTAATTTTAATTTTCGACCGCTACAAGATCAACAATGCCATGAGCTTGGGCTTCTGTTGCTGACATAAAAACATCCCTTTCCATATCTTCGGATATAACCCATAAAGGGTTGCCCGTTCTTTGTACATAAACTTTTGTGAGAGTTTCGCGAAGTTTCAATAGTTCTTCTGCTTCCAGGATAAATTCCCCTGCTTGTGCCTCGTAAAAAGAACTAGCAGGTTGGTGAATCATAACCCTGATGATATTGATATAACATAATGAACGGTTCTTCTATCTATATATCGCACGATTGGGTTAAAGTAAGGGGGAATCAAAATAAAAATAAAAAATAGAATTAAACAACCGTACGGGCATCTTTTGTACATTGCATACGGCTCTGCAATGGAATTTCTTCTTTTCGATAGAATTGATTCTATCAAAAAGAAGAAATAGAACCCATCCGATCCAAATCGTTAAATGATCCATTTACCACCCTTCCTTTCGTAGTAGTAAAAAAGAT